CAAATACGCTATATTATGTTATGCTTAAAAAAAAAATACAAACAGATGTCACGTTTCACGATATATATAGTAGTGGGGGATTATGGGACAAAAAATAAATCCACTTGGTTTCAGACTTGGTGCAACCCAAGGTCATCATTCTCTTTGGTTTGCACAACCAAAAAATTATTCAAAGGATCTACAAGAAGATCAAAAAATACGAGATTGTATCAAAAATTATGTGCAAAATAATATGAAAATATCCTCTAATGTAGAGGGAATTGCACGTATAGAGATTCAAAAAAGAATCGATTTGATTCAGGTCATAATCTATATGGGATTCCCCAAGTTATTAATAGAAGACAGGACTCGAAGAATCGAAGAATTACAGACGCATGTACAAAAAGAACTCAATTGTGTAAACCGAAAACTCAACATTGCTATTACAAGAATTGCAAATCCTTACGGGCACCCCAATATTCTTGCAGAATTTATAGCCGGACAATTAAAGAATAGAGTTTCATTTCGCAAAGCAATGAAAAAAGCTATTGAATTAACTGAACAGGCAGGTACAAAAGGGATTCAAGTACAAATTGCAGGGCGTATCGACGGAAAAGAAATTGCACGTGTTGAATGGATCCGAGAAGGTAGAGTTCCTCTACAAACCATTCGAGCTAAAATTGATTATTGTTCCTATGCAGTTCGAACTATCTATGGGGTATTAGGCATCAAAATTTGGATATTTGTAGACGAGGAATAATAAGAACTTACTTGACTTATATTTAGTTATATCTGGTGATAAAACAAAAAATGGCAAACTCTTTCATTCTTTTTCTGGTAAATAATAAAAAAAAAAGAACAATTCTATAAGGTTGAATAAAAATTCGATTAATCATTTGATATAATTGCTATGCTTAGTGTGTGACTCGTTGGTTTTTTTAGGGTTGGGATTCAAAAAAATGGACAGCCCATAGTACAAACTGATAACTATAGAACTAATAACCAACTCATCACTTCGTGTTATCTGGATAGAAAGAACCAGTCAAGATATGATATATAAGTCATATCATTGTAGCAACTGAAATCTTTTTTACATAAACAAAAAAAAAAAAAAACAATCTGATTATGGGTTGTAAAGCAATATATTATGGATTGTAAAGCAATATAAAGTATACAGATAAATGGAAGGGTGAGAGAAAGATAGAAAAAGAATATTAATGATATATAATTCTAATATGTAAGGTCTATGAGTCATCTCATATAAAGGGAATGTAATAAAGCATCAATACTGATTGATCCATAATTAGACAAATCCGTGCATAGAACAAAAAATCAAGAGCCCCGAGCCAATAAAGACTGAGAAGGTTGACTCAATAATAAATTTAATTGGAGGCTCCGTTGTAAAATTCAGACCTAATCATTAATCGAGAAGTGGTGGGAACGACAGAACCTGTGAATGCATAAGATTCTATTGAAAACGAATCCTAATGATTCATTGAGTAGGATGGCGGAACGAACCAGAAACCTATTCATTTATTCTGAGAGGTCATGTCATAGACTAATCTTACAACTGAATGTTGAAAGAGTAAATATTCGCCCGCGAATTTTTTTTTTATTTCTAAATTTTAGTCGATTCGAAATAAAAGGAAAAACAAAATAAAGATTCATTATAGCGTTCTACCAAAACGACATTATCTATAAATAGAATACGTGTTAAATTATATATTAAAACACAAAAAATTTCTAATTTCTAATCGATTAGATCAAATTTCAAAGAATCCCACGATTCCATATATTATTAACCGTGTATTTTTTTTGTTTAATTATTTTAAATTGTTTAATTCGCGAGGAGCTGGATGAGAAGAAACTCTCGTGTCCGGTTCTGTAGTAGAGATGGATGGAATTGCTAAACAACCATCAACTATAACCCCAAAAGAACCAGATTCCGTAAACAACACAGAGGAAGAATGAAAGGAATATCTTATCGAGGTAATCGTATTTGCTTCGGTAGATATGCTCTTCAAGCGCTTGAACCCGCTTGGATCACATCTAGACAAATAGAAGCAGGGCGGCGAGCAATGACACGAAATGCACGCCGCGGTGGAAAAATATGGGTACGCATATTTCCAGACAAACCTGTTACAGTAAGACCTACAGAAACACGTATGGGTTCGGGGAAAGGATCTCCCGAATATTGGGTAGCTGTCGTTAAACCCGGTAGAATACTTTATGAAATGAGCGGAGTAGCAGAAAATATAGCTAGAAGGGCTATTTCAATAGCGGCATCTAAAATGCCTATACGAACTCAATTCATTCTTTCTGGATAGGAATATAGAAACAAACGAAAGGGGTTTTTGGGATGAAAAAAAAACAATTGCAGGTTTCTTTTTTTGTTTTGAACAAATAATATTTCTTTTTTTTATTTATACCTTTGCTTTGCATTGAAAAAGAAAAAACCGATAAAAAAAAAAAAAAAAATGATATGATTCAACCTCAAACCCATTTGAATGTAGCGGATAACAGCGGGGCCCGAGAATTGATGTGTATTCGAATCATAGGAGCTAGTAATCGACGATATGCTCATATTGGTGACATTATTGTTGCTGTAATCAAGGAAGCAGTACCAAATACACCTCTAGAAAGATCGGAAGTGGTCCGAGCTGTCATTGTACGTACTTGTAAAGAACTCAAACGCGACAACGGTATGATAATACGATATGATGACAACGCTGCGGTTGTTATTGATCAAGAAGGAAATCCAAAAGGAACCCGAATTTTCGGCGCGATCGCCCGGGAATTAAGACAGTTAAATTTCACTAAAATAGTTTCATTAGCACCTGAAGTATTATAGGGGAAGACCTTAATATAGTATTTGAATGAAATTGATTCAATTTATTTAATTAATTAGTTTTAATTAATTAGTAAATTGTTTATCTATCACGTATATATCTTTAATAATTCATAAATAAAAAAAAAAAAAGAATTCATAAATATTAAAAAATTCAGAAAAAAAGAAAAAGAGCATGTTGATTATATCAAAATTCGGGGGAAACAAAAATCTTAGTTTATCATGAGTAAAGACACTATTGCTGACATAATAACCTCTATACGAAATGCTGACATGAATAAAAAAAGAACAGTTCGAATACCATCTACTAACATCACTGAAAATATTGTTAAAATCCTTTTACAAGAAGGTTTTATTGAAAACGTGAGAAAACATCAAGAAAGCAACAAATATTTTTTGGTTTTAACCCTACGACATAGAAGAAATAGGAAAGGACCATATAGAACTGTTTTAAATTTAAAACGGATCAGTCGACCCGGTCTACGAATATATTCTAACTATCAACGAATTCCTAGAATTTTAGGCGGAATGGGGGTTGTAATTCTTTCTACTTCTCGAGGTATAATGACAGACCGAAAGGCTCGACTAGAAGGAATCGGCGGAGAAGTTTTGTGTTATATATGGTAATCTTTCTAATAGCCGACACGGTCATATTTGTGAAAAAAGAGAAAGGACAAGTTTATAATATTATCCCTCTTACATTAGTTGATACTCCAAAGCGGTTTTACCTGGAATGAAACAACAAAAATGGATTCATGAGGGTTTAATTACTGAACAACTTACCGATGGTATGTATCTTCCGGATTCGTTTAGATAACAAAAAAATGATTCTGGTTTTTGCTTCGTAAAGGATTTCATCTAGTTTTATACGTATACTACCAGGAAATAGACTAAAAATTGAGGTAAGTCCTTATGATTCAACCAAAGGGCGTATAATTTAGAGACTCCAAAGCAAAGACTTGAATGATTCGGCGGTTTTTTCAATTTCAACATTCTTTCGTGAGGATACAATTCGAAATTAAAAATTTCAAGAAACTTATTTTCTTCCAATAAGTAGATTCGGAATTAAAAAGAGGAATGACAAATATGAAAATAAGGGCCTCCGTTCGTAAAATTTGTGAAAAATGTCGATTGATCCGTAGGCGGGGACGAATTATAGTAATTTGTTCTAACCCGAGACATAAACAAAGACAAGGATAATCTTTCTAAAACAAAAAGACTCTCGAAATCTAAAGGACCCGATGTACAGATGTACAAATAAATAAATAAAATAAATAAGTAAAAAAAAAAAAAAAAAAGAATAAGGATCTGTTTTGACATGAAATGGATATATCCATATATCTCTGACTTATATTTATGAGATGATAAAATATGGCAAAACCTATACCAAAAATTGGTTCGCGTAGAAATAGACGTATTGGTTCACGTAAGAATACACGTAGAATCCCCAAGGGAGTTATTCATGTTCAAGCAAGTTTCAACAATACCATTGTGACTGTTACAGATGTACGGGGTCGAGTAATTTCTTGGTCCTCTGCCGGGGCTTGTGGATTCAAGGGTACAAGAAGGGGTACACCATTTGCCGCTCAAACCGCAGCAGGAAATGCTATTCGGACAGTAGTGGATCAAGGTATGCAACGAGCAGAAGTTATGATAAAAGGCCCGGGTCTCGGAAGAGATGCGGCATTAAGAGCTATTCGTAGAAGTGGTATACTATTAAGTTTCATACGGGATGTAACTCCTATGCCACATAATGGCTGTAGGCCTCCTAAAAAAAGACGTGTGTAAAAATAAACATTGAAGAGATTTCAAGAGAAATAAATAATTCAATGATTTGATCAAATAATATACTATGGTTCGAGAGAAAGTAACAGTATCTACTCGGACACTACAGTGGAAGTGTGTTGAATCAAGAGCAGACAGTAAGCGTCTTTATTATGGACGCTTTATTCTGGCCCCACTTATGAAAGGTCAAGCCGATACAATAGGCATTGCAATGCGAAGAGCTTTGCTCGGAGAAATAGAAGGTACATGTATCACACGCGCAAAATCTGAGAAAATACCACATGAATATTCTACCATAGTAGGTATTCAAGAATCCGTACATGAAATTTTAATGAATTTGAAAGAAATTGTCTTGAAAAGTAATCTGTATGGAACTCGTAACGCGTCT